AGTGATTAACATTGACATAATAGAAGTAAGTGGATCGATCAAGTAGCCGAATTCTAAAGAAAAATCATTATCGAGTGTCCAAGACCATACATATTGATAGATAGAACTGCTATTTATTTGCTGAATAGACAGATTAGTTGAAAAAATCATGACTATACTTAACAATAAAATACTTGGAAAAGCCCACATACGACGAAGATTTTTTGTTGCTGTCGGAAAAAGAAGAAGTCCCACTCCTATTAACATAGGGATTGGAAGTGGAACGAAAGGTAAAATCCACGCATATTGATATGTCTGTTCCATAAAAAAAGTTTTTTAATTCTTAATTAATATTAATTGTTTCCGATTCACCGGACCTTACCTCTTTTGAAAGGAGTCAATAAAAAAATGAAGATATGCACTAACTTAACCTAACTTAAATAGAATTTTTGAATTTTGATTTCTTTTTACTTATTCTTTCTGAATTTGTGCTAAATACTTCAAATATTCAAATCAAGAATTTACAATTGGTGAAATCATATGAAAGAAAGAGATTAATTACTAATCTCTTTCGAATTTGAAAATTCAAGTCAAATTAGGCATATTTTCCCCGAGTTTGACAAGTTACTAAAAATATTCTTCTTTTTTCTATTTTTAGTAATATTGTATGCGATTTTCCCATATTGTTCACCCATCTTATCTATTCTTTTAGATTTTTAGAAAAAAAAAGATTATCTAGAAAAGAAATACATAGTGAATTAGAAAAGCGCAGATTTTTTTTGAACAATAGATGTCTTTCACATCCAGCTATACCAATGAGTAATCTCTTAATTTTTATTTAAATGGCAGTTCCAAAAAAACGTACTTCTGCATCAAAAAAGCGTATTCGTAAAAACTTTTGGAAAAGGAAGGGATATTGGGCAGCGTTAAAAGCATTTTCCTTAGGGAAATCTCTTTCTACCGGGAATTCAAAAAGTTTTTTTGTGCAACAAACAAATAAAATAAGTAATAAAACATAACACGTTGGGAGAATCTAAATCAGCCTGACTCAAAAATTGACTCATTTCACTTCGAAAATCAAATTCCCGAATTCCGTTCCCTGTTGAGTTAATCAATAGGGAATGGAATTCGTTCCACTCTTAGAATATGTAGAATAAGAATTCTTCTGTTTACCTTACCTAATTCAAAAAAAAGAATTCTTTTTTTTGTTGACAAAAAAACACAAGATACTCAATTTTCTTTTTAGTATATTTTCTTATTTCCAAAGTGGGGAGTCTTATTTTCCCCATCAACCTATTTGTAATATAAGGTTTTCTTGTAATATAAGGTTTTCTTTTTTGTGCAACTTTCTTATGGATTTTCTCTAAATTCTTATATAGACCCCATATATCTCTATATCTCTCGCCATCAATCCACACAAAAACACTTAGTGAAAATATTCTGGATCAATTTTGAATGACCTAAAATAGGCTCTTTTTTTTTGTTCATTGATAAAATTGATTTTTTGGTTTCACTTTTTGAAATTAAATAAATCAAAAACAGTTAATTAAAAAAAAATGTTTTTTTTGGGGGGGGGTTCTACCCCTTAATTCATAGTAGGATTATCTAGTTTTACAAGAGTTCAAGTCCAGAAGAGTATAAAATACACAATAAAACAAAGACCCTAAACTCAAATAATGAACCTTCAAATACCTATTTGAACAAATTTTTATTCATCAATTTGAATCTTTCCTAAAAAAGATTTCACCCAATTGAATTCTTAAATCTAGACGATTACTTATTCATAGGCTATTATGAGGTCAAGACAAGCCGCTATGGTGAAATTGGTAGACACGCTGCTCTTAGGAAGCAGTGCTAGAGCATCTCGGTTCGAGTCCGAGTGGCGGCATGTCATCTCCTAAAAAAAGAAAATAGATCCTATAATAAATTCAATTGCTGATTTCGATTTTATAATTAAGGAACTTTTTTTTTTATGATATTTTCAACTTTAGAGCATATATTAACTCATATTTCTTTTTCCATCGTTTCAATTATAATTACAATTCATTTGATAACCTTTTTAGTCGATGAAATCGTAAAACTATATGATTCATCCGAAAAGGGCATGATAATGAATTTTTTCTGTATAACAGGATTATTAATTACTCGTTGGATTTATTCGGGACATTTTCCACTAAGTGATTTATATGAATCGTTAATCTTTCTTTCATGGAGTTTTTCCTTTATTTATATAGTTCCATATTTCAAAAAAAATCAAAATCCTCTAAGCACAATAATTGGCCCAAGTGCTATTTTTTCCCAGGGCTTTACTACTTCAGGTCTTTTAACTGAAATACACGAATCCAGAATATTAGTACCCGCTCTTCAATCCGAGTGGCTAATAATGCACGTAAGTATGATGATATTAGGCTATGCGGCCCTCTTATGTGGATCATTATTATCAGTATCACTTCTAGTCATTACAGTTAGAAAAAAGAGAAAGTTTTTTTCTACGAGTAATCATTTATTAAATTTAAATGAG